ATTCATGGATCTCTCGGTTCGAGAAATAAGAGGAGCAAACCATTTCTTCTGACTCTTTTTCAAATTCGATAAATGTTGGTGGATCGTATATTTCATTATAGTTATATGATTCAGAGTATCATTTCCTATTTGATCCCTTTGAATTCCATATTCGAAGTTGCGATCGGATCTATTCATTAAAAAGAATCGATTCGATACATTTCTTATGTACCCATAGGTGCTATATTGGATTTGAATCAGATTTCGGATCAATCTATATTGATTGACTGCCTCCATTATGTTGTTGCTAGCAAATACCGCTGTTTTTAGCTTTGGATCTTCCAAATCATTCCCGCAGTAGATCCGGACCGATTTTTTTCTGATCCTTCGATAAAAAGATTCATTCTCTTCATAAAAAAGAGGAGGTAGAACCAATAAAGATTTCTTTTTCGATTCATCTCTGGAGTTGAATACCTCATTCAAGAATTTTTTTTGATCCAACCCGTAGGAATCAATAGAAAAGACAAATCCCCTATGATACACCAGATCCGGCTCGGTTATTGATAGAGTGAATAGATCTGCCATTTCTTGAAATCTCTCTTCTGATTCAAAATCGTGGTGTAACGTGTATCCCCCCCTGTTCCGGTCATGGAATAGATGAAATAAATCAAAAAATGGATTTTTGTTCAAGAATGAAATCTTATTGGAACTGTCCATATCCGGTTCATCCTTCGGAACCATATCACATCCCGGATCTGATGAAATAGGATGAATTGAGACGGTATTTTGTAAATACGTAATTATCTTGAATATATCAACCATTTCTTTATTTTCCGATCGCCTGGAAGGGACAAAAGAAACATCTTGTTTTTTCTTCAAAAATTTCTGATCTCTAGTGGACTTCTCAGTAGGATTCGAACCCAGATGAAGTTCTGGCCATCTGTCAGAGAAAAAAGAACGAATTGATCTTGTAGGATTCCCAAGAAATTCTTCGATTTCTTCCGGAAGCAGATGATTATTCATCTGCTTCTCACGTTCCGCGAATAGCCGGGACATTGAGGAAGATCCAAAACATTTCGGGAATCGATCTGATTCTATCTCTGTTCGTTCCGTTTGAAGAAAGGAAGGATCCCAATCCCAAAGAATCGATCTTTCTTTTAGTTGCGGAATCCCTGTTTGATCGATCAATGTGTGATATTCTGAATCCTCATTTCTAATGAAATCGAAATGATCTCTGGATTGATCAGAAGATCCCTTCAATTGGCTAGAATCCGTTACTTGAACGAAAATAGATCTTGTGAAATCATATTGAATATTTGACAATACATTCCGTACCTTGCTAAAAAACCGATCCTTGTTTACCAACCACACATTGTCTAACCAAATCAAATTCTCTCTCGATACGTTCCTCAAAAAATCCGATTCGTGCCGATTCTTCCCCCAACTAACGAAGAGATCTTGGCGGAATTGCCACATATGAAATTGAGCACCATTTTGCAAAGAAATACCCCACTTGTTTCTCGAGAAGAGATGGGAAACATGCTCAATATCATTTGATTGAATGGTTGCCTCAGCTCCTTCTTGTTTGAAGAAACCCTCCCCTTCAATTGGTCTTTTTTCACGAAAAGCAGACATGAGATAACAAATCAAGTCTTTCCCTAAGATTTCAAATAGCTGTCCCGAATTCAAGTTGATTATGTTTCGCTTCTTCCTCGGAGAAAGACGATCAAACAATTCCCAATCATGGTCCTTGCGGATCCGATCATCCGTATAGGATAAAAAAAGAAACTCCAGATATTTGCTATCTTTCTCTTTGAATGAGATCTCAATTCCAGCTACGGTTTCATTAGATATCTTACAACTAGAATCCCTATTTTTTCCGATCCGGTTCCTCCACCACCGCGAACCCCGGTTAGATTCAGGCATGATACATTTTTTATTTATTGGGAGAACCCAAGTACTCTCTTGCGGATCCATGAAACAACTCTCAGAAATCTTTTTCCCTTTTGGAAGATACAGGAGCGAAACAATCAACCTATTGATATTGGAAGACCAAAAAGATTCTTCCAATGTCTCATTTCTGGGTCCAATGGAATTCATAGGTATAGGAAGAAGCCCCATCAAATAGAGATTTTTTCTTTCGACCATCTTTCGATTGTTAATACGAGATATAAGGACCGCTACTACAAGCAGTACTACACCTTTGATCGTGAAATATCGATTGCTTGTTGAACCCTGTGAAAAACGTGAAAGTAGGATACTCCAAATTCGGGGGTCAAAGAGTTTCATAAAACGTTCTTGGTGGAAAAAAATGTGAGTGAAAGGTCCCACTGAATCGAATTTGATCCATGAATCTAAGAAATAGTGAGAATTCTTGATCTTTCTCAATAGCTCTCTCAATTCGAAGATCCAGGATTTGAATTGATGCCCTTTCATTGATTCCTCCTAAAGATTTTCATTGATTCCTCCTCAAAATTTCATTTCAATTGGAATTTGGTTATTCACGATGTACGATGAGCCC